TAGTAATATTATTTGATCAGATCATTGAATCGTTTATTTCTCTTGAAATCTCTTCAATGTTTATTTCTACACACGTCTTTTTTTAGGAGGTCTACAGCCATTATGTGGCATAGGGGTTACATCCCGTACGAAACTTAAGAGTATACCACTTCTACGAATAGCTCGTAATGCTGCATCTCTTCCGAGACCAGGACCTTTTATCATAACTTCTGCTCGTTGCATACCTTGATCCACTACTGTACGAATAGCATTTCCTGCTGCGGTTTGAGCAGCAAATGGTGTCCCTCTTCTTGTACCCCTGAATCCACAAGTACCGGCAGAGGACCAAGAAACCACCCGACCTCGTACATCTGTAACAGTCACAATGGTATTGTTGAAACTTGCTTGAACATGAATAACTCCCTTTGGTATTCTACGTGCACTCTTACGTGAACCAATACGTCCATTCCTACGTGAACCAATTCTTGGTATAGGTTTTGCCATATTTTATCATCTCATAAATATGAGTCAGAGATATATGGATATATCCATTTCATGTTAAAACAGATCCTTTATTTTTATTTGTACATCGGGTCCTTTAGAGTCCCTTTTAGAAAGATTATCCTTGTCTTTGTTTATGTCTCGGGTTGGAACAAATTACTATAATTCGTCCCCGCCGACGGATCAGTCGACATTTTTCACAAATTTTACGAACAGAGGCCCTTATTTTCATATTTGTCATTCCTTACCTTAACTGAATTCCGAATCTATTTCTTGGAAGAAAATAAGTTTCTTGAGATTTTGAACTTCGAATTGTATCCCCATGAAAGGAATGTTGAAGTTGAAACAACTGCCTAATCGGTCGAATCCTTGTTGCGGAGTCTATAAATTATACGCCCTCTGGTGGAATCATAACGACTTACTTCAATTTTGACTCTATCTCCCGGTAGTATCCGTATAAAACTACGTCGGATCCTTCCTGAAACATAACCTAGAATCAGATCTTCATTATCTAAACGAACCCGGAACATACCATTGGGAAGTGATTCAGTAATTAAACCTTCATGAACCCATTTTTGTTCTTTCATTCCAGGTAAAACCCCCTTGAAGTATCAACTAATGGAGGAGGAGTGATATTAGACAACCCGTCCTTTCTCTTTTTTTTTTCACAAATAGGAAATTTCGGATCTAATTCGGATATTAGAAGGATTACCATATATAACACAAAATTTCTCCGCCGATTCCTTCTAGTCGAGCCTCTCGGTCTGTCATTATACCTCGAGAAGTAGAAAGAATTACAATCCCCATCCCACCTAAAATTCTAGGAATTCGTTGATAGTTAGAATAGATTCGTAGACCAGGTCGACTGATCCGTTTTAAATTTAAAATAGTTCTATATGGTCCTTTCCTATTCCTTCTATGTTGGAGGGTTAAAACCAAAAAATATTTATTGCTTTCCCGATGTTTCCTCACGTTTTCGATAAAACCTTCTCGTAAAAGTATTTTAACAATGTTTTCGGTGATGTTAGTAGATGCTATTCGAACTGTCCCTTTTCTATTCATGTCAGCATTTCGTATCGAGGTTATTATGTCAGCAATAGTGTCCCTACCCATGATGAACTAAAATTATTGGTGCCTCCAAATTTGGATATAATAAACATGTATTTATTTATGAATTATTAAAGGTATATACGTGAGACACAATCTACTAATTAATCTATTTCATTCAAATATCCCTATATCATAGTCTTATCTTATAATACCTCAGGGGCTAATGAAACTATTTTAGTAAAATTTAACTGTCTCAATTCTCGGGCGATCGCACCAAAAACTCGAGTTCCTTTTGGATTTCCTTCTTGATCAATGACAACTGCAGCATTGTCATCATATCGTATTATCATACCGTTGTCACGTTTGAGTTCTTTACAAGTACGTACAATTACAGCTCTGATCACTTCTGATCTTTCTAGAGGCATATTTGGTATTGCTTCTTTGATCACAGCAACAATAACGTCACCAATATGAGCATATCGGCGATTACTAGCTCCTATGATTCGAATACACATCAATTCTCGGGCCCCGCTGTTGTCCGCTACATTCAAATGGGTCTGAGGTTGAATCATATCATTTTTGAATCTCTTCTTTCAATGCAAAAAAGGGCGAAGGAAAAAAAAAGAAATATTCTTTGTCCAAAAAAAGAAACCTGCAATTTTTTTTTATTCCAAAGACCCCTTTTCTTTGGTTCTATATTTCTATCCCGAAATAATGAATTGAGTTCGTATAGGCATTTTTGACGCCGCTACTGAAATAGCCTTTCTGGCTATATTTTCTGCTACTCCGCCCATTTCATAAAGTATTCTACCTGGTTTAACAACAGCTACCCAATATTCGGGAGATCCTTTCCCCGACCCCATACGTGTTTCCGCAGGTCTTACTGTAACTGGTTTGTCTGGAAATATACGTACCCATATTTTTCCACCACGGCGTGCATTTCGTGTCATTGCTCGTCTCCCTGCTTCTA